CACTTATTCAATGAATAGGAATAGATATAATAATAAAAAAAAACTTGCCCTGTGATCAAAATAAGCATGAACAGGAGTTTGAAAGATTTTTTGGAGTCCGGCCGCGAGGTCTGAATATTAAGTATGAATCATAGTTCTAATACTTCGTAATCTATTTCATATATTTCGTGCTCCAGATACTAGAATGAGTATCTGACGAGGGAAAGCATCTCTATCAAGATGACAGACCTGTTCTCTGTACTATCAATAAGATCAATTCTAACAAGTCACACACTCATATTCCGGAAATACAGAAACAAAGAAATTCCGCGGTCGAACTGCCAAAACGGACCCAAAATACAAGCCTAAACGCTTCGCTTTAGAGTGAAAAGCAAAGCAAAGCTAGGACTTAGTGATTCTGAGAAATCTAATTCATTGAAATTCCGTCTAGTAAAACGGAAGAATTATAAATCTCTAAAATAATAGATAGAAATATTGCAAATAAAGCCATTGCGACTCCCATCAATGGAGTAGTTCCCCATCCAGGAGCTACTTTACCATATTCCGAATTCAATGGTTTCAATAACCCCCCTACACCAGTTCGTTTTGGACGAGATCTAGAACTACCCTCAACGCTTTGTGTAACCATAAATCCTATTTTGTATTCATTGATATCTGTTGACTTTGTATACAATTTCATTGTAAATAAGTAATCTTATCTCATAGATCCGTTGTGGTCTTGAAATTATATAATAATGGAAATAGCAACCCTAGTTGCCATCTTTATATCTGGTTTACTTGTAAGTTTTACTGGGTATGCCTTATATACTGCTTTTGGGCAACCTTCTCAACAACTAAGAGATCCATTCGAGGAACACGGGGACTAGTTGAAGTAATGAGTCTCCCAATATTGGGAGACTCATTACTTCAAGCGAGATAATGAAAAATCATTTCATCTTTTTAGTTGGAACTTTAGGTGGTTCTCGAAAAAAGATAGCGAAAAAAATTATCCCTAGAGTCGAGACTAAGAGGAATGTATAAACCAATGCTTCCATAGATTTTATTGTGGTTTACAATTATAGCTTCCGTACCTGTTTATTTGGAGCCATCTCCTGGATTAAAGAAGGAGCAAGACTCAAAGACAAGTCGGCGATTCAGATCAAAATTTCTCCGATAACCCATGTCAAAAAATAGATAAGGGAGCAATGTTGTATCAAACTACTTGTCTTTTTGTAGTTGGATCCCCTAGTTTTTGGAATGCTCCAAATTCTACTTGAGCGTCCAAATCTGGATCAATACCAGCAAAAACATCTCTGAACAGGGTTCTAGCGCCATGCCAAATGTGCCCAAAGAAGAAGAGCAGAGCAAATGAAGCATGTCCAAAAGTAAACCAACCCCTTGGACTACTACGAAAAACACCATCGGATTTCAAAGTAGCACGATCTAATTCAAAGATTTCACCCAATTGAGCACGTCTAGCATATTTTTTAACAGTAGCGGGATCACTATAACTGACGCCATTGAGTTCGCCGCCATAGAACTCAACAGTTACACCTACTTGCTCGACACTATACTTCGATTCCGCCCTTCGAAAAGGAACATCGGCTCTAACAATTCCGTCACCGTCTACCAAAACAACTGGAAATGTTTCAAAAAAAGTAGGCATACGACGCACAAAAAGTTCACGGCCTTCTTTATCTCTAAAGACAGGATGCCCTAACCACCCAACAGCGATTCCATCCCCGTTATCCATCGAGCCCGCTCTGAACAATCCCCCTTTTGCCGGGTTATTCCCAATGTAATCATAAAAAGCTAATTTTTCAGGAATTTTAGACCAAGCTTCGGATAAACTTTGATTCTCGGCTAGCCCAGCAACAACTCTTCGATATATTTCTTGCTGGAAATATCCCTGATCCCATTGATAACGAGTGGGACCAAATAATTCAATCGGAGTAGTTGCTGAACCATACCACATAGTTCCAGCAACAACAAAAGCCGCAAAAAAGACAGCAGCAATACTACTGGAAAGGACGGTTTCAATATTTCCCATACGCAATCCTTTGTATAGACGTTGTGGCGGACGGACACTAAGATGAAAAAGTCCCGCTAATATGCCCAATGTCCCTGCTGCAATATGATGAGAGGCTATTCCTCCCGGAGCAAAAGGATCAAAACCTTCCACACCCCACGCTGGATTTACAGATTGGACCTTTCCGGTTAGTCCATAAGGATCGGACACCCAGATTCCAGGACCGTACAATCCTGTTACATGGAATGCGCCAAACCCAAAGCAAGCCACTCCTGAGAGAAATAAATGAATTCCGAAGATCTTGGGCAAATCCAAAGAAGGTTTTCCTGTACGTTCATCAGTAAATATTTCTAGATCCCAATACACCCAATGCCAGATAGCTGCCAAGAAGCACAATCCAGAAAACACAATATGTGCCCCGGCCACACCTTCGTAACTCCAAATACCCGGATTCGTTATAGTCCCGCCTGTGATAGTCCAACCGCCCCATGAATCGGTTATTCCTAAACGAGTCATAAAGGGTATAACGAACATACCTTGTCTCCACATTGGGTCGAGAACAGGGTCGGAGGGATCAAAAACTGCTAATTCATATAGAGCCATCGAACCAGCCCAACCAGCAACCAGAGCCGTATGCATTATATGGACAGCCAGCAAACGACCGGGATCATTCAATACGACGGTATGAACACGATACCAAGGCAAACCCATGGAAAATACCCCTTTATCAACAAAAAATAGACACTCTGTAACTTTATTGCATTGGAAAACTATATTATGGACCTCTCCCTTTCAGTGCATTATCTGAGAGAAAGGATTAATCTTTGTTCCAGTCTTTTAGTAATAATAAAGTAGTAATAATAAAGGAACAATTATAATTCTGTTCGTAGGAACAAAGAGAAGCAAATCTATTTTATACCCGATAAGTACCAATACGCAATGGGGGGTTGATATCATTTTATATGGTCGTATTCCTTTATCTTTCAAAGTGCCTCAATTTCTGTTATTTTATTCATTCTGTCTTCCTTGAGTTTATTTATAAATTTTTCTAATCTATGGCTAAAATATTTTTCTAATCTATGGCTAAAATATAGGAGAAAAGACAATATTATTAAAAAAATAAACTCATTATTACGATTCCACATCAAAGTGAGATATAGTACTTAATTTTTTCTTTCATTTTATGCCTATTGGTGTTCCAAGAATACCCTTTCGAAATCCTGGAGAAAACGCTTCATCCTGGGTTGACATATAGTGCGACTTGTCAGATATAGTGGGTCATATGGGATTTCCCCGTTTTCTCCCCCGATTGAGATATCCTTCCGCTTCGCCCAAAAAGGATTGATCGAATCATCAAAAATTTGGAGCGTGAAGTGCAATGAAATAAAATAATATTTTTTTTGTTGGGAGGTATCCAGATTAATATTATATTATCGATTAGAATCAAATTTATGGTTGGCTTGTTTGGTTGGACTAATAAAAAAATGCGGTATCCAGGCTCCGTTTAGAAAAAACCCAATTGTTAATAGATTATCTATGATTACTACTTGTATCATATTTGACTTTTTTATTTATTAAATTAAAGTAATTTCCAACTGTTAATCAACATTACGTGACTAATATGATCAATACGTCAAATATTTGACGGAAGACATGAAATGAATTGAAAAAAAAAAGAAGTCTTCGCAAAAAGACGTGGTAGTGGGGGCTTTTGCTCTATATGTGCAAATAAAAATCGGGTGGATCTTTACTCGGAGTAGAGCATAAACCTAAAAGAATTGAAGAGGACCATTCAGGAACAAGAGAATGACATCGTGATTTAGATTGGATCTCGATGAAACAATAAATCAAAAAGAAGTTAGTTCGAAAAGTTTAGTAAATGCCCCTTTTTTTAGGTAAACAGGCCAAAACTCATTTTTCTTGAAAAATGGAATAAAAATTTCTTCGTTAGGATAGAAAATTAGAAAGAGCCTTTTAGGAAAAAAGAAAGAGAGCTAGGATCTACACATTGATTCTTATTTGTTTTCGCGATTTTTGTTGAACCGTATGCATCAAAGGATGCATGTACGGTTCCTAAAGGATCGAATTTTATCCTAATCAACCGACTTTATCGAGAAAGATTACTTTTTTTAGGCCAAATAATTAATACCCATCTCGCGAATCAACTTATTGCTCTTATATTATATCTAACTATGGAGAGTGATACCAAAGATCTTTATTTGTTTATCAACTCTCCAGGCGGATGGGTAATACCTGGAATAGCTCTTTATGATACTATGCAATTTGTGCGACCAGATGTACAGACAATATGCCTGGGATTAGCCGCTTCAATGGGATCTTTTATCCTGGTCGGAGGAAAAATTACCAAACGTTTAGCATTCCCTCACGCTTGGCGCCAATGAGTTTTTTTTTTTTAGATAAAAAAGACTATGCCTTCACCATATAAAAATAAAATATTTTTCAGTAATAATAGCATGGCACTTCGAATTCGATAGAAACAAAATTGTATTGTTTTTTCAAAAACAATTAAAAAATCATTAAATTATGTATCGAAAGAGTAGTATGAAAAAAGGTATTGCCGATTTTTTCTTATCTATCGGAGGCCTGTTTCAGTGTCACAAACCTTTTTTTTGTTTTCACACCCAAACCCAAAGAAAGGCTATTTTGGCTATGTTCGGAAAGAAAAGAATACGAAAAAAAAAGAAACTTTGGGATTGCTGAATCACAAATGAAATAAAAATAAATAATAAAGATATAAAGCAACGGAACCGTCATAGTATTTTTTTTTAACTCCTAAAAAAAAAGGAAGGGCGGTTATTAGATCATTTACCAATCTGGGTCTGAGAGACTCTATATTTTCTGATTTTTTTCTTTGATGGAAGGTAAAAGTCAATTCTATTAAAGAGCCGTATGCAATGTGCAAACCATGCATGTACGGTTGGTCAATTCTATCATTTTTTCTTATTTTTTTTTTTTCTTATTCTTTCTTTTTCTTTTTATCTTCTACTGCCTTACATCATGAAAGATCGAATAGCCATTTATTAGGTTCTATCATCAGGGTAATGATCCATCAGCCTTTTAGTGCTTTTTTTATGGCACAAGTAGGAGAATTTGTCCTGGAAGCGGAAGAACTGCTGAAGCTGCGCGAAACCATCACAAGGGTTTATGTACAAAGAACGGGAAAACCCTTATGGATGGTATCCGAAGACATGGAAAGGGATGCTTTTATGTCAGCAACAGAAGCCCAAGCTCATGGAATTGTTGATCGTGTAGCGGTTGAAAAATAGCAAAGATTTCACATAAATCACATTTAAAATCCAATTTTGATTTTGAAATTTTAATATTTAACAGTTTAATAGTTTCTATTTAGTATATTAAATTTAGTAAAATTACTATTTAGAAAAATATATTATATTAAAAGAAATCATAATGATCCGGTTAGGATCAATCTAAACCATCCCCGTTCGATATACGATTCAGATACGATTTCGATGCCAACTCTTAAACAACTTATTAGGAATACAAGGCAGCCAATAAAAAATGTCACGAAATCCCCCGCTCTTAGGGGATGTCCTCAGCGCCGAGGAACATGTATTCGGGTGTATGTGCGACTCGTTCAGATCCTGGGCTGGGACAAAAGAAAAAAATTCCAGTATCAGTTATCGATACAGTACCAACGAATAGGATAGAATGTAGTTCCTCCATTCACGATCTAAAAAAAAGATCTACCATATCTTGTTATTGTGTATATTGTGGACTAAATTTTTGGTTTCCATTGGGACAAACACGTGCACCCCTTAATTTATTTTTCAATTTAAGATGAAAAGAATTACCCATTGGTAGCAACTGATTATCCAGGGAAATTCTTTTTTATTTAAAAAGCAGAAAAATTATGCCCAGACTCTTGCAAGAACGGACTCAGAGGGTCAGCTACCCAACAACTCTTCATAATTAAATACCGTTACTGTATTGGGTGGATCTCCTTGTGAAAGGTCTATTACTGGATAATCCCATGGGTAGAGTCAAAGAGTGTGAACTGTACAAGTTAATATATTGATTAAATGAAGAACGAAGAAAGTGGCTCCGGTGTATAGAGAGGGCCTTACCGTTTAATTTAAGAAGTAACCATATAAACGATGGAACCCACCATTTCTTTATCCATTTATATTTCCTGTTTTTTTTTTCGAGGCATTGATAAAATGCCTCAAAAAAAATCGTGGTTGGGAAGGTTATTGTAGCAAAAGCCATTGGAGTTTTTACCTTATACATTGGGAGAACCCGTTTTGTTAATTAATAGGCTAGTAAAGAAAATAAAGAGTAACTGAAAGAAAGCAAATCGATCAGTTATTCCTCAAAGTTTCATTTATTCAATGACCAGAATTAGACGAGGATATATAGCTCGGAACCGTAGAACAAAAATTCGTTTATTTGCCTCAAGCTTTCTGGGGGCTCGTTCAAGACTTACTCGAACTATTACTCAACAGAAAATACGAGCTTTGGTTTCGGCTCATCGGGATAGAGATAGGCAAAAGAGAGATTTTCGTCGTTTGTGGATCACGCGAATAAATGCAGTAATTCGCGAGAGGTGGGTATCCTATAGTTATAGTATATTCATGCACAATCTGTACAAGAGGCAGTTGCTTCTTAATCGTAAAATACTTGCGCAAATGGCTATATTAAATAAAAAAAGTCTTTATATGATTTCCAATGAAATCATAAAATAAGGCAATTGGAAGGAATCGCTCGAGATGCTTTAAATGGAGTTCCCTGAATAATGAACTCCGGGAAGGTAGAGTAGAAATTTGTATTATAGAATAGGATAGGATACAGTCGTTAAAATGAGCAAACACGTTCCATAAAAAAAGATTGCTTCCTTGTTCTTACCCAATTCAATTCGTTTTTTTATTACAACCTGTATTTTAAACAAAAAAGAAATCCTTATTTGAATTCGGATTGGGAGTTTTATTCTATTGAAGAGTAAGCCTATTGATTTGATTTCGGGTTCTAAGACCAGCAGTTCTAGCAGTTGACTCGCCTTTTTCAAATTGTTTTTCATTATTAATAAAAGGTAACAAAGATAAAATACGAGCTTGTTTGATAGCAATAGTAATTAATCGTTGTTGTTTTAAGGTCAATCGATTTACCCGTCTAGATAATATTTTTCCTTGTTCACTAATAAATCGACTAATTAAACTCATGTTTCTATAAGCAATTCGATCCCCCGGTTTGATCGGGGGCAAACGCCTACGCAAAGAACGCTTGGATTTATGAAAAAGTCGCTTGAATTTATGCATGTTTTGTTTATTCCTTATCCAAAAAATCCTATTTCGTTTGATCAAATCTAGAATGATTTAGAATTAAGAAATAGAATTTGTTTTTTTTTTGTTTTAGAGATTCTATATATTCTATGCTATTAATATATTAATTTTTTAATATATGTTATATTAATTATGTGTTATTAACTATCTAAGATATAGTTAATACTATCTAAGATATAGTTAATATCTCTTTTTTCAGGTTCCTTGAAGGAGTGACACGCAGGTGATCGATTCTATCTATTTCTTTATCTCCCCGTGAATTCTATGTTTGTAACAATAGGGACAGAATTTTCTCAATTCCAATCGACCGGGTGTATTGTGTCGATTTTTTTGAGTAATGTATCTGGAAATGCCTCTTGATTTCTTATTAACACTAACACCCGGTCGAACACACCCGGCGCATTCCAAAATAACTCTTACTCGGGCATCTTTACCCCTGGCCATGAACCCCCTTTTTTGTTTTCTATTCACTTAACTGTTCTATTTTTCGATCCGAATCGAAGAAAAAGAAAGGAAATAAAAAAATGGAAGTTGCGAGTTTGAAATCCAATTTATGAAAGATTTCGTTGCAATCAATATATTAATAATAAGTAATACAATGGGTTTAATTATTCTAAGTAGTTCCTAGTTAGATTGAGAATTGAAGTAGAGTATTTCATTTAATAAGTGTATCTTTATGATACTGTTGCCATAGCCACATTTCCACTTTCGTTATCACTATTTAAGCCTGGGGCGAGTTCCGTCTTTTACTTAGGTTGACTAAAATTTTCTTTTTTCTCTTTTCTAACTTATTCTAATTCTTTCTAATAATATCTAATATTAAAAATTTCTAATATTAAATAGAATATAATAATAATAACAAATAAATATAATAAAAATAGAATAATAAAACAACAAAGAAAAGAAAGAGTAGGGAGGGGAGAAGTACTAGTCACAGATATTGCGTTCTATCTCTAATCTTCTTCAATCCCCCCTATGCCAACAGTTAGACCAATAAAATAACTAGAATGAAAAAAAAGGGAATGTCAACGCATCTGGGAAAAAACGATTAATCTCTATCAATAGACCTGCTAAAGACCCAAACCATAAAGTACTTAGTACCGGTGCCGCGGAGAGATATGTTTTTAGATCCCGCATTTTAAAACCTCCTGCTTTATTGTAATACATAAACAAAATAGCTATATGATCAAATATATATGTAACTAGGAACCACCTGTATTTGTACATGGACTCCCTAATTCCAATGGAAATGTACAAGGATTTAGTAGCTAAGATTTTCCTCTTCTTTTCTAAAATCTTAAAAGAAAAAAAAAGAAGGTCCCTTCCGCCTGAACATTTATCAATTTGAAGGCGGTTTCATATATATATATATATATATATTTATTTCATACCTGTGTCGATTTATTATTATATGTTATCTAATATGAGACCAAAGACAAAGAATCAATCGAAATATCATTTTTCTATGGAAATAAATATAAAGATATGGAAAACAAAATGGGGATTCTCTACAATGACACTGTAAATCAATCGAAAGGGGTGTAGCGCAGCTTGGTAGCGCGTTTGTTTTGGGTACAAAATGTCACAGGTTCAAATCCTGTCATCCCTACTTATTTCTTCTCCTCGAAACAGTAACGAGAGATCAATTGAGATCGATTCAAAATTGGACATAGAAGATCTTTCATTATATCCTGCTATATAGGATAGCATATGTAGGCGCATGCAAGATGTGTTGGAGCTACAAAAAGAATCCCTTTCCTGACATTCATTTTTTATTGTGGTAAGAAAGCACTCTTAGTTCAGTTCGGTAGAACGTGGGTCTCCAAAACCCGATGTCGTAGGTTCAAATCCTACAGAGCGCGATTCCGTTCTTGTTTTGTTAGGTCAAAATTACATGGCAATAATGGAACAGACTCTCAATTTGACCTTTTCGGGATTAAAGTAAAGAAAAAGCACGGTCAAGCAAAAAAATCGACCTTAATTAATCAAAGGTCCAGCTGATCACCACGTCTATATTGTAAATATGCAGTTACGAATAACCCAGCCAAAGTAATCGGAATTAGACCTAAGACGATTCCAAATAGAAAAACTTCAATCATTTTCATTTTTTCTTTGAAAAGAGAAAAAGAGAGGTAATATCTATCCTTAAATATTAATCTGTATTACTCATGAATCTCAATGACCCAGAATTGGAAATTTGCACCTATAGAATAGATGGAATACTGCAGAAATTTTTCTTTTTATTTTCTGAATTGCTCATTCAATTCATTTTAAATAAGTCGTATCTTACTCAGACCAATAAATAGAACGGAGGTTATAATTAAAGCCGCTAATAGAAAACCGAAATAACTAGTTATCGTAGGCATGAAGAAGCTAAAGGAAATATGCTATTTTTAGACATATGCTTGTAAAGTACTTGCCTAAGTAGATGTTTTTAAGGGACTTCCTTAAATATATGTTCAAATTTTTGAAAGATACGAGAATAAGAAAAAATACCAATTGAACGAATAAGTTCAAGTGAAAGTTTTTGAATTTATCAATTAGAATCAGTCGAGGTTCTAGACGGCAATAACAAAAATAGAGTGACAAAGGGAAAAAAAAATTCATCATCTGTAACAGCTATTGATTCCCTAATTACGAATCAAGAGATTCATTGGACAACTCTTAAAAAAAA